CGATGATCCGATCGATTGCGTAACGCCCGGCATAGCCGGGCAAAGTATACAAAACTTGTCTAGTTAATGAGTATTCGTTCTACTATGACTTTGTCGGGTGTATTCAAACGCCCTACACACGTCTCTTTTTAGGAGCTCGACAGCCATTATGTGGGAAAGGTGTTACATCACGTATGCATTTGACTTTCAAACGACTACGAAGAACGGTTCTTAATGCTGCATCTCTTCCGGGACCGGCACCTTTCATCCTAAGTTGTGCTTCGATCATACCTTGTTTCACTAACATATAAATAGCATTTCTCGTTGCGATTTGAGCAGCATAGGGTGTTCCTCTTTTTGGGCCTTTAAATCGAGAAGTACCAGCGGAGTCCCAAGAAACTACCTGGCCTCTAAAATCTGTAACAGTTATAATGGTATTGTTTCTACTCGCTTGAATATGAACAATTCCCTTTCTTATTTTACGAACCGTCTTATATAAACGATTACGTCCAGACATCAAAAGCCGATTCATACGTGGAATCATTTTTGGTTTCCATTTTTTCATATTGTATTTTGTTGTTTTTGATTTCGTTTACAAATTGAGAGGAAGTTAAGATATGGAAATATCCATTTGATGATTTATCTTGATCGAATATCAAGACCGAAAGAAAACACTCCAAAACGAAGCCTAGTAATTCGATTCGACGAAAAAATGAAAAACACAAGTTCTTAACAATGGCTATTCGAATATGGAATACGATGCAATAGATCCTCTTTTCTTTCACCATAATGGAGGACTTTCTGGGATTCTTGATTTCATTTCGATTTTTTCTTCTTCCTTTATCCACCCCTCTCGCATAGGTTTAGCCTTTGAATCAATATTCTCCCATTCCAATTTCTTCCCAATACCTCCATCCCGAATTGCATTCAAAATTGACGGGTTAGTGTGAGCTTATCCATGCGGTTCTGCACTCTTCCAATAGGAATTAACTTGTTTCTGACCTGGCTTTCGTGCTTTGATGAGTCGTCCGAGATCCTTTCAATGACCTATGTTGTGTTCTCCCGATGATCCGATCGATTGCGTAACGCCCGGCATAGCCGGGCAAAGTATACAAAACTTGTCTAGTTAATGAGTATTCGTTCTACTATGACTTTGTCGGGTGTATTCAAACGCCCTACACACGTCTCTTTTTAGGAGCTCGACAGCCATTATGTGGGAAAGGTGTTACATCACGTATGCATTTGACTTTCAAACGACTACGAAGAACGGTTCTTAATGCTGCATCTCTTCCGGGACCGGCACCTTTCATCCTAAGTTGTGCTTCGATCATATTTTGTTTCACTAACATATAAATAGCATTTCTCGTTGCGATTTGAGCAGGATAGGGTGTTCCTCTTTTTGGGCCTTTAGTATTAGCGGAGTCCCAAGAAACCAAAGAAATAGGAAAAATCTCTTCTTTTTTGAATATTTGTTTCAGATTTTCTCTCTCTATCTAAACAAATATTCATATTCAAAGGAACACATAAAGAAAGAACAGAGTTTCAAAGATTTCAAATTAAGAAGTTCTTATTGAGAACTTCTTAATTTGGAATCTTTTTTTTTTCATAGGATATACTGAAGCATATTCAATATCAAGAGGAATATGTTGAAATATTGTTCTGCACCACTACCTGGAACTTGAGCCCAATCATCTATCTATCACCTACAACGGTCTTAAGCATATTCAATATAGAAAGAAGTATTTCGATATATTCGAATTTACCAATACCTGCCAAACCATCCATCTCTAATCTATGACAAAGATTCGCGATTGTTTTTATATTCAAGTTGATTAAAGAAAGATAGGTTGAGCGGGATAGATTTAATCGGTCAATAGGAGATAAAATCCAATCCAGGTCCATGAAATTCTCATACTTATTTCCGAGTGCTTTTATTATGATTTGCAATATTTCATTTTTGATTTCGCTTAAATTCTCGTTATACTGTAATTCAGCCGTTTCATTAGGCAAGAGGAAATGCAAGATGAAACGGGATAGAGTTTCTTTTTTTTCCATGCTTTTAGCGCTATCTATACAAATATGAAATAATTTCATTAATTTTTGAGAAGCTTCATAAAGTGCTTCTACAGGTGTTATGCTTCCGTTTGTCGATATTTCAAAAAGAAGCATTTCTTCTTCTTTACCTTGCAGCATATAATCATGAATGGAAAAATGAACATTTTCAACGGGCATAAAGACAGTATCTATGGAATACGCTCCATCTATGGGATTATTCTCCTCTTCGATACAACGAGATCCTCGACCTCTCTCGATTTCTAAATCCATAGAGAAATCGACTGCTTCCGTTAGATTAGCTATATATTTTGTTCTATCCACGATTGTCACGGAAGACGGTAGACTGATATCATTAGCAGTGACGCGCCCGGGACCGCTGACGCGAATTGATGCTTTTCCGTTATTTTGGCTATGACTTCTAAGTACAATTTTTTTGAGATTTTCTAAGATATCAAATAAGCATTCATCAATTCCGAATATTGGACTATATTTATGCGGCACGACAATGTTATGAAATATTGCTTTTGTAAAAAACACTCCCTCTAGGTCCGCAAGTAAAACTCTTCGTAATGCGGTAGCGATCATTTGACCGTCACCTTTGGTAACTGGCGAAAGTATAAAACGTCCAACAATTTTAGTAGGATATTTCTCATTGGAATCAAGGAGTCTCCATACTGCTCGTTTAGTCACTCGTTTAGTCATAGGCATGATTTTTGTATAATAAAATAATTTTGTGCTTTTGTTGATATTTATTTAATAGGATTCCAAATGGGATTCCTAGTTACATTACTTATAGCTTCCTTACTATATAGACCAAGGATTCTCGTCTTTCATAATTTTTTTTTGCTTCTTTTCTTTATGTTAGATGGGGAATTAGTAATTGCTTAAGATCTTCATTCTGATGAAATTATCATGAAATCGAAGATCTTCTGAACTATCCATTTTTATAGGAATATATCATATCGTTTTTCTTTTTATATGAATCTACGAAATAATCTAGATATTAATAAAGGTTCATAATTCTGAACCACGATCGATTGGGATGGAAATGGAATATGGCATCCCATATTCCATCCCAATCTAAGACAATTGCAATTCGGCTTTCCACTGGAAGAAAATGACTCCTTCTTTGTTACTGCTGATTTAAAAAATTTCCCGACTTATCTTTCGCTGGATCCAAATCTTCTTCCTAATCATCCTCTTCCTTTGTGACTGCTTTTTCTACCCCTTCCTTTTTTGGTGGGGGTAGGGAAATATAATCGATAATCCCATAAGCTTGAGCTTCTTTCGCAGACATAAACGTATCTCGATCCAGATCTCTTTGGATAACGGTTAAGGGTTTTTTAGTATTTTTTGCATAAATATCTGCAATTGTGTTGCGTAGGTCTAACATAAGTTCCTCTTCGAATGGTAATAGACCGGGACGTTCATAAAAACGAGAACGAATCCTGGGTTGGTGAATCATAACCCTAGCGTGACGGAAAGCTACGCGTTTCCCAGCTGCTCCTCCCGTCAGAACTAAAGATGCTGCCGATGCCGCTAATCCCATCACTAATGTACAAACATCCGGGTTTATCGCGTTCATAGTATCATAAATAGCGATTGCTTCGTATGCCCCTCCACCAGGAGATTTTATATATAAATAAATAGAGTCATACTCGTCGTCATACTCGAGAAAAAACAATAGCTTAATAAGCTTACTCGTAGCAATAGGATCGATCACCCCAAATAAAAGAAGCATTCTATCGTAAAAAACGAATTCTTCAATCTCAATCCAACTCATGTGCTCATCTCCGGCAAAAGTAAAACGTACTTTTGGAATTCCTAAACTCATATCATTTTTTTTTTTTTTTTTTCAGGACGTGGTTTAGATTAATCTTCACCCTATGTCGTCCTTTCCATCTACGGTCAATAAATAACAAAGCGGATTATTCCCATATATCAAATATCAATTCCAATGGCTTTTGCTGCTCTAACCTTCCCAACCACGATTTTTGCTTTTGTCTTCTTTTCATCTGGAAATCCATAAGTCTAAGCATATTGAAGACAATCAAAAAAACAATGGGTTCCATGGTTATCTTTCAAACGATGAGGTTCTCTCTATACACCGATAGTAGGTAGTTCTCTCTTGGCAAAGGGAAAATGGACAGTTTTTTCTCCGTTTTTGTCAAACGAGAACTTTCCATTATGTGGAATGTTCATATTTGTTTACGCCTTTTCTTTTTATATGAATCTACGAAATAATCTAGATATTAATAAAGGTTCATAATTCTGAACCACGATCGATTGGGATGGAAATGGAATATGGCATCCCATATTCCATCCCAATCCAAGACAATTGTAATTCGGCTTTCCACTGGAAGAAAATGACTTCTTCTTTGTTACTGCTGATTTTAAAAATTTCCCGACTTATATTTCGCTGGATCAAAATCCCCTTGCTTACGTTCCTCTTCCTCTGGTGCTCGTTTGATGCCGCCGGGTAGTGTCACATGATCAATGATACCATAAGCTTGGGCTTCTGTTGCAGACATATACTTCTCTCTTTCTAGATCCTTTTGTATAACGCTTAAGGGTTTGTCGGTATTTTTGGCATAGATACTTGCAATTGTATTTCGAAGTTCCAGCATTCGTTCTGCTTCCGATGCTAGTATATGCGGGGACCCAGAAAAAGGACCAGCCACAGGTTGATGAATCATAATCCTAGCGTTAGGGAGTGCTACCCGGCTGCCCATTGTTCCTCCCGATAGAATTAAAGATGCTGACGATGCCGCTAATCCCGTCACTATTGTATAAACATTAGCTACTACCGTATTCATAGTATCATAAATCGTTATTGCTGATCTTGCTTCTCCACCGGGAGAGTTTATATACATGACAATATCATCATTGTCTGCATTCAAAAAGAACATGACAGCAAAAATGCGATTGGCCGTGCTCTTCTTAATGATTCCAGATAAAAAAATCACTCTGTCCATCAAAAGTCGATCCTGAACGCTAACCCAAAGGGTCTTCTTCACGAGGTCTAGGTCCTCGTCTCTCTCTATAGAATTTACAGGTACTCGGGGTTTTGGTATCCGAAATTTGGGCATTTTTGGAATTTTTGGAATTTTTAAACCCATATCATTTTTTTTTTTTTTTTTTTTTTCAGGACGTGGTTTAGATTAATCTTCACCCTATGTCGTCCTTTCCATCTACGGTCAATAAATAACAAAGCGGATTATTCCCATATATCAAATATCAATTCCAATGGCTTTTGCTGCTCTAACCTTCCCAACCACGATTTTTGCTTTTGTCTTCTTTTCATCTGGAAATCCATAAGTCTAAGCATATTGAAGACAATCAAAAAAACAGTGGGTTCCATCGTTTCCATGGTTATCTTTCAAACGGTGAGGTTCTCTCTATACACCGGAGCGCCTTCTTTCATTTAAGAAAAAAGTATTGTGAACTTGTATAGTTCATATTCTTTGGCTCGACTTATCAATGAGAAAGTCATAGCTCCTTTCACACTCAGAGTTATCTATGCAGTGACGGCATTTCATTATGAGAGTTAGCTAGGTAGCGGACCCTATTAGCCCGTTCTTTCACAAAAAAAGGAGCATACACGTTTTGCTTCTTATCATGCTATTTCCTCCGCTTAATAGATAGCCTTTTGCTATCAATGGGGAATTGCTTCTGAATTGGAAATCGAAGATGATTGGATTTGCACCAATAGAAACCATCCATTTCATATACTATAATAAGTATTTGATCAAACTCTCGGATACTATTCTATCCACTTTTCGAGACTATCCGATTTATCGGGGCTAGTCGTTGAGACTGAAAAAAGAGTTCCAAGTCATGATCGGAACGAGTCACACATACACCCTAGTACATATTCCTCGACGCTGAGGACATCCTTTAAGAGCGGGAGATTTCTTTCTATTTCTTTTTGGCTGTCTTAGGTTTCTAATAATTTGTTCAATAGTTGGCATACCGGATTTCGAATAAAAAAGGCTTTGGTTGAGATTAATCAGAACCGGTTCGAACGGATTGGGAACCACGCACCATTGGGATATGGCATCCCATATTCCCAATCCAATTCTTTGTGACTCCTGATTTTCAAAAATTCCCCGACTTATATTTCTTTGGATCAAAATCCCCTTCCTGATCATCCTCTTCCTCTGTTTCTCCCTTTACTGCTTTTTTTGATATAAAATCAATGATCCCATAAGCTTTGGCTTTTGTCGCAGACATTACTTCCTCTCTTTCCAGAAGCTCCTTTATAACACTTAAGGGCTTTCCGGTATGTCTGGCAAAAATAGTTGCAACTGTGTCGTGACGCCGCAACATCGGGTCTTCTCTCAATTCCAATATATGTGAGGGTCCAGAAAAATGATCAGCCACAAGCTGTTGAATCATAAGCCTAGCGTGAGGGAGTGCTCCACGTTTACCATCTGCTCCTCCAGTCAGAATTAAAGATGGTGCCAATTTCCCGAATCCCAGGAGTAATGTACAAACATCAGGTCCTAGTGTGGTTATAGTATCATATAAACCGATTGCTTGCCGTGTCCCTCCGTCGGAAGAGTTTATGTAAAGATAAATATCTGAGTAGTCCTCTCGAAGAGCGTATAGTAAAGACTGCATTCGAATGAGTGTGCCGGTGTCAATGTCTTCAGATAAAAACAATACTCTATCGTAAAAAAGGTCTCTGTAAAGATCAAGCCAAACGGTTCCCATGTATCCATCCTCGTCTCGAACCCTATAAGCTATCTTTGGAATTTTTAAACCCATATCATTTTTTTTTTTTTTTTTTTTTTCAGGACGTGGTTTAGATTAATCTTCACCCTATGTCGTCCTTTCCATCTACGGTCAATAAATAACAAAGCGGATTATTCCCATATATCAAATATCAATTCCAATGGCTTTTGCTGCTCTAACCTTCCCAACCACGATTTTTGCTTTTGTCTTCTTTTCATCTGGAAATCCATAAGTCTAAGCATATTGAAGACAATCAAAAAAACAGTGGGTTCCATCGTTTCCATGGTTATCTTTCAAACGGTGAGGTTCTCTCTATACACCGGAGCGCCTTCTTTCATTTAAGAAAAAAGTATTGTGAACTTGTATAGTTCATATTCTTTGGCTCGACTTATCAATGAGAAAGTCATAGCTCCTTTCACACTCAGAGTTATCTATGCAGTGACGGCATTTCATTATGAGAGTTAGCTAGGTAGCGGACCCTATTAGCCCGTTCTTTCACAAAAAAAGGAGCATACACGTTTTGCTTCTTATCATGCTATTTCCTCCGCTTAATAGATAGCCTTTTGCTATCAATGGGGAATTGCTTCTGAATTGGAAATCGAAGATGATTGGATTTGCACCAATAGAAACCATCCATTTCATATACTATAATAAGTATTTGATCAAACTCTCGGATACTATTCTATCCACTTTTCGAGACTATCCGATTTATCGGGGCTAGTCGTTGAGACTGAAAAAAGAGTTCCAAGTCATGATCGGAACGAGTCACACATACACCCTAGTACATATTCCTCGACGCTGAGGACATCCTTTAAGAGCGGGAGATTTCTTTCTATTTCTTTTTGGCTGTCTTAGGTTTCTAATAATTTGTTCAATAGTTGGCATACCGGATTTCGAATAAAAAAGGCTTTGGTTGAGATTAATCAGAACCGGTTCGAACGGATTGGGAACCACGCACCATTGGGATATGGCATCCCATATTCCCAATCCAATTCCAGAAAATTGCAATTCGACTTTTCGCGTGCTTTGTATAAAACGACTCGTTCTTTGTGACTTCTGATTTTCCAAATTCCTGCAATATGTTTTATTTCATGTTATCATCTAAGAATTGTAAGAAACGACGAATCCCAGCCAAATACTGTTCTCTATATTTTTCTATATCTTTGACAATATCTCTTTCCGATTTGTCCTCCCCCTGATCTCTTTTGATGGTTCCGTATATAAACTCATAGAGTATTGCTCTTTTGTTCAAAGTGAGGTCAGGCGTAGCGCCTTCCTGGATCTCTTTCAACATCGATTTCAAGATAATCTGTAGTTCATGATACGTAAAAAAAGCGAATTCATTTCCATTGGCCGGTACTCGACCGTTGCCATCTTGCGGAATTCCACGGTTCCCGCTCCCCCGGGCTGAACCGTTGCCGTTCCCGGGGATACCGTCGTTCCTATCTTTCATAATTTTTTTTTGCTTCTTTTCTTTATGTTAGATGGAGAATTAGTAATTGCTTAAGATTTTCATTCTGATGAAATTATCATGAAATCGAAGATCTTCTGAACTATCCATTTTTATAGGAATATATCATATCATTTTTCTTTTTATATGATGATCTAGAAATGCAAATGAAAGCTGAACTCAAAGATAAGCAAAATCGATTCAAACAGAATGAATTGGATATATATACAACATGTCTTTGTTTTGTATATATGATATCTTCGATTTTCGAATCAAAACGGGGTTTGAATCTGAACCTGTTGTAACAGATTGGGAACCGCGCACCGTTGGGATATGGCATCTCATATTCCCAATCCAATTCCAGAAAATTGCAATTCGACTTTTCGCGTGCTTTTAAGAATTGTAAGAAACGACGAATCCCAGCCACGTAAAAGGATTCAAAAAACAAATGAATTGGATAATGGATTTGACGTACTGTTGTTTATATTTCTGAACGTCAGCGAAAATGTCATCATTGGGCTTTTCATTTCCCTCCCTCGTGATGGTTTGGTATAAAAAGAGATAAATGTATTTTTTCTTGTTCAGAGGAATATCAGGCGTCCCCTGTCCTTTGAATTCCGTTTGGAAGGGTTCTAAGATAGTAGGTAGTTCTCTCTTGATAAAGGTAAAATTGACACTTTTTTCTCCATTTTTCTCATTTTTATTCATAAGGGTGCTTCTGCTCTCCATTATTACTATGTAAATTGTCACTAAATCGAAATTATTACTCAATTATGACCATGTACAATATCAAAGATGATTGGATTTGTACCAACAGAAACCATCCATTTTATTTCTATATGACGAAAGAGACTAATCTTGAATCATTATGTGATTCTCTTTCGTCATAATTGATTTCTGTTTCTCTTCCCTTTCATTCACTCCAAGTTATTTGAATAATTTGGTCTTCCTTCTATTCTAACAGAAATTCATTGTCTTATATAAGATAATAATTCACTAGAATTTGAATCAAAACATTCATGGTTGTCGAGGTTTTTAGAATCTAAGAATCAATTCTGCATCTATTTTCGAACCGAATTTGATACAAGAAGATCATATTCATGGAATATGATTCACTTGAAAGATGCCTTGATGGTGAAATGGTAGACACGCGAGACTCAAAATATCGTCCGAAAGAGCATGGGGCTTCGAGTCCTCTTCAGGGCATGATATTGAGAATGCTCATGCAATGAATGAGCATTCTCAATAACTGATTTCAGATCTCCACAAAAATCCTTGCATTCTCAATATAGAACTGGAACTATTTCTTCTTCTGGTTCCGGAAGAAGAAATAGTTCGAATATTGGCTTATTTCTGAGAAATTGTGTCCATTGCGACTAGACATTGATAAAATCGCTTGGTTTGATCGGATGCTAACCGATTTTCCTCTTTTAGGCCAATTGTATACCCAAAGACGATTGCAATCTTCTCAAAGATCAAGATAATGATCCGCTGCATTTCTCGAATTTCTTGACTTGAGAGGTCTGGGCCACCCGCAGATTTTCTTCTGCTTTGCGGATCTTCCTCTTATGCTATGAAATCTATGGGAGCATTTCTTCATGATCAGAAGGGAGAGAGGACCAAATTTACCATGCGCGACCCGGGTATCTAGGGCTATAACTCACTGGGAGAGTGTCACCTTGACGGGGTGAAAGTCATCAGTTCCAGCCTGATTATCCCTAAACCTACTGGGAGTTTTTCTATTTTTTTATTTGGACTCACCCCCCGTCGTGATCGAAC